GATCTTATTCTATACCCGATAAGTACCAATACGCAATGGGAGTATTTTTAGGGAAAAAAATGCATGGATACTTTTTTTCTAATTTGAAATCATTCGAAAAATCGGATGATCCGATCGATTCCGTTCGTTACAATTTCTCTTTATTCTCTTCCTCTATGAACCTTCCAGTCCTATCTATATCTAAAGTATATATCTATACACTAATATTCTAAATTAGAATCTATATAGCTATAATTCTATCTATATAATAATATGAAGTTCTATTATATAATATATATAATAATAAGATAGAAAAGAAGATATAAAAAGAAAAAAAAAATATATATATATAAATTATAATATAAAAATAGAAAAGAAAGAGAAAAAATGATGAAGACAATAAAACCATTGTTACGTTTCCATATTAAAGTAAAGTATAGTACTTCATTTTTTTATTTATCTTAATGCCCATTGGTGTTCCAAAAGTACCTTTTCGGAATCCTGGAGAGGAAGATGCAGCTTGGGTTGACGTATAGTGCGACTTGTCAGACATATTGGTCATATGGTATTTACCCATTATCTCCCCCGATCGAGTATTCTCTGTTTCGCCCAATCCAATAAATATATATTCAATATTGTAATATTGTATTGATTTAATCATCAATAATTCGGAGCGTGAAGCACAATAATTCCTATTGGGGATCAATATTATCAATTAAAATAATTGATGGTTTACTTGGACTGATAAAATAAAGTATCCAGGCTCCGTTCAGAGAATACCAAATTGGAAATGATAAGAGTAAAAGTAATATAATGGGAGTGTAAATGTAGTAATATTAATATAAATAAGAAATATTAAATAAATAATATAAAAATAAAATATAAATTTAATTAAATTATTAATAAATTATGAACTTCATTAGTAATTAAAGAGTTAGTAATTAAATAGAATATAACTTACTATAAGAGAATCTTAGAATATAATCTATTATGTATAATATATGATGATTACACGATTACCGCTTGTATCATAGACTATTATGAAATTTACTAAATTTACTATAGGTATAATATCAAACTTCCTACCAGTAGTATGATGAATACATCGAATATTTTGGGGAAAGGTATCAAACAATTGAAAAAAAAAAAGAAGTGGTACTGGAATCATTTGATCTATATGCGCAAATGGAATTCGGGCAAATATTCCCCCGGAGTAGAACAAGAACCTAAAAGAATTGAAAGGCCCATTCAGGAACAAGAAAATTACATCGTTATTTGAATTTCGATGAAACAATACATCAATGAGAAGTTAGTTCAATAAGTTTATAAAATTCTTTTTTTCTTTTTTACATTCTAAAATATAGGGAAGGGGAAGGAGGGCAAAACTAATGTAAAAAAGAAAAAAAGAAATAGGACTGGAATCAACACATTGATTTTTTTTTCGCAATTATTTCGAACCGTATGCATCCAAAGGTGCACGTACGGCTCCTCAGGGATACAATTTTGTCCTAATCAACCGACTTCATCGAGAAAGATTACTTTTTTTAGGCCAAGAGGTTGATAGTGAGATCTCGAATCAACTTGTTGGTCTCATGGTATATCTCAGCATAGAAGATGATACTAGGGATCTTTATTTGTTTATAAATTCTCCAGGCGGATGGGTAATACCAGGAATAGCCATTTATGATACTATGCAATTTGTGTCACCGAATGTACATACAATATGTATGGGATTAGCTGCTTCAATGGGATCTTTCATTCTGGTCGGAGGAGAAATTACCAAACGTCTAGCATTCCCTCACGCTTGGCGCCAATGAGTTTTTTTATTTGAGAAAAAAAAGAATACTATGCCTTCGCTGTATCGAATATGAATCAAATAAAGAATAAGTAATAATAGCATGGCACTTCGAGTTCGATATGAACAAACCATTATTGTTTTTTTTATAACATGAGATTTTGTATCGAGATAGTAGTATGAAAAAAGGGTTATTCCCAATTTGATTTATGTGTCAAGCAAGAGTCAATTTCAGCGTCACAAACCATTATTATTCCACACCATAAGTATCTTTCTTCTTTTTATGTTATGAGAGAAAGAATCAAAAAAATGGAAAAAATCATTTTCTCCTTCTTGGATCATATCAAAAAGAAACTTTGGGATTGCTAAACCACAGACGAGATAAATAGATAAATATATAAAGCAACAGAACCATCATAGTATCTTTTTTACTACTACGAAAGGAAGGGTGGTAAATGGATCATTTAACGATTTGGATCGGATGGGTTCTATTTATTCTTTTCCATAGAATAAATTCTATCGAAAAAAGAAATTCCATTACAGAGCCGTATGCAATGTTCAAAAGATGCCCGTACGGTTGTTTCATTCTATTTTTTATTGTTATTTTGATTCCCCCTTAATTTAACCCAATCGTGCGATATATAGATAGAAGAACCGTTCATTATGTTATATAAATATCATCAGGGTTATGATTCATCAACCTGCTAGTTCTTTTTACGAGGCACAAGCAGGGGAATTTATCCTGGAAGCAGAAGAACTATTGAAGCTTCGCGAAACTCTCACAAAAGTTTATGTACAAAGAACGGGCAACCCTTTATGGGTTATATCCGAAGATATGGAAAGGGATGTTTTTATGTCAGCAACAGAAGCCCAAGCTCATGGCATCGTTGATCTTGTAGCGGTCGAAAATTAAAATACTGGGGATTCCATATAAATATAAGAATTCCATTTAAAAATTAGAAATTTACGTATGAATATAAATAATTCATAATCATCAACCATCAGGTTAAGATCGATCTAAGCCAACCCGCTCTATTCTATCTAGAATGAGATTCTATAGACATGCCATGCCAACCATTAAACAACTTATTAGAAACGCAAGACAGCCAATAAGAAATGTCACGAAATCTCCCGCTCTTCGAGGATGTCCTCAGCGTCGAGGAACATGTACTAGGGTGTATGTGCGACTCGTTCAGTTCAGATCATGAGTTTGAAGAAATGCAAACCAGTATCAACGACCACTTAGGATAGATAGAGTAGAAGACGGCCTTTTAATTAACATTTATCTAAAAATGAAGATCTATCAGCTACCTAATTATGTTATGAATTTATGGTTTCTATTGGTGCAAATCCAATCACTCCATTTGAGATGAGAAGGAATTCTCCATTGGTAACAAATAGTTATCCATTAAGCGGAGGAAAAAGGTTATGCTCCTATTCCTAATTCTTTAAAAAACGGACTAATAGGGTCAGCTACCTAGCCAACTTTCAGAATTAAATGCCGTCACTGTATGGATAACTTTTTTGTGAAAAGGGCTATTACTTTATAATTAGATAATTAGAATTGAAAAAATAATTCTAATTAAAAAATGGATGGGTAGAGCCAAAGAGTGTGAACTATACAAGTTCACAATAAAATTTGATGAAGAGGCTCCGGTGTATAGAGAGGACCTCACCGTTTAAGAAGTTGCCATAGAAACGAGGGAACCCACTATTCTTTTTTATTTAGTAGCAGTCGAATTTCTTATTTCCAGGCGAAATACTTTGAAGAAAGAAAAAATCGTGGTCGGGAAGGTCATAGTCGCAAAAGCCATTGGAATTTATATTTTATATATAGGAAGAATACGTTTTGTTATTAATCGACCGGAGTAAAAGGATGACTGAAAGAAGAGAAATCAATTAGTTATTCAATAAAGTTTCATTTGATTTAATGACCAGAGTTAAACGAGGATATACAGCTCGGAGACGTCGAAAAAAGATTCGTTTATTTGCATCAACCTTTATAGGGGCTCATTCAAGACTTACTCGAACGACTACTCAACAAAGAATGAGAGCTTTGGTTTCCTCTCATCGAGATAGGAGCAGGAAAAAGAGAGATTTTCGTCGTTTGTGGATCACTCGGATAAATGCGGTAACTCGTGAGGATAGACTATTCTATAGTTATAGTCTATTCATCCACAATCTGTACAAGAGACAATTGCTTCTGAATCGTAAAATACTTGCGCAAATAGCCCTATCAAATAAGAATTGTTTTGATATTATTTCAAATAAAATCATCAATAAAAAAGAAAATACAAATCAAATAAAAGAATCTTAATAGAATCTATTATACAGTAAAAAAGAATGATTGAAACAGGATTTCCCGGAGAATGGACTCCGGGAAGATAGAAGAAAAAGAAATTAAGATTTGAGTAGTAGGAATAAACGAACATCTTTCAAGAAAAAAAAGATTTCTTCCCCATTTTTAATTTTTTATAATACAAGAATCAAATCTGGATTCTAGTTTTTTTTTGAGCAAAACATTAACATTAGCTTGAGTTACGATTGGAGTATATCTATTTATTTTTGGTTCTAGGACCAGTAGTTCTAGGGATCGACTCCACTCTCTCCAATTGTTTCTCATTATTACGAAAAGGTAACGAAGATAAAATACGAGCTTGTTTTATAGCAATAGTAATTAATCGTTGTTGTTTCAAGGTCAACCTATTCGTCCGTCTAGATAATATTTTTCCCTGTTCACTAAGAAATCGACTAATTAAACTCATGTTTCTATAATCGATTCGATCCCCCGATCCAATTGGGGGTAAACGTCTACGAAAAGATCGCTTGGATTTACGAAAAGGTTTATCCATGGTTTGCTTATTCCTTGTTTGTTTATTCCTTAGATATAAAAGAATCTAGAAAATAGAATTCTATTTTTTTCTTATTCATTTAAGATTCGACCAAAATAGGATTTGGTTTGTATTATATATGTTAAGATGTAAAGTTCTTACTCTTCCCGTTACTTGGGAAAATAACATACGCATTCCGTTACATCTATTTCTTTATTTCCCCATGAATCGTATATTTTTGACAATAGCGACAAAATTTTCTCAATTCTAATCGATTGGGTGTATTGTGTCGATTCTTTTGAGTAATATATCTAGAAATTCCCGGCGATTCTTTATTGACACCCTTTCGAACACAACAGGTACATTCCAAAATCACTCTAATTCTGATATCTTTACCCTTGGCCATGAACCTCCTTTTCTTTTTGGATCGATTTTACTTTAGAACTCTCTTCATTTTCTTTTTGACCCGAACCAAATAAAAAGAAAATAAAAAAAAGAATATTAATAATTATATTAATAAAAATCAATTAATAAAAGTATATTAATAAAATTTACTAACTAGCAATGGAATTCGTAAATATTTTCTTTTTCGAATTATTAGAATTCGAATGACTTCGAAGTACTATAATATAAAGAAATAGAAAGAAAATAGAATTACTATAACTATAAAGAATAGAATTACTATAACTATAAAGAAAGAGAGTCATATTCATTAATAGAAGAATATAGAATATTAAGAATATCGTAATAATTAATTAATACAATTTTTTCTAACTATGAATTATTCCTATCCTAATCTCAGTATTTTCTTCTTTCTATGTTAGAATTTCCCCTAGAATGGATCCACATTTCCATTTCTTTTCCCCAAAATTATATCGTAGATTCACTGTATTTTGACTCAGATTCGATACACTCTTTCTTTTTTTTTTTTAGGATTTAGGATAGGAAAGAAAAAGGGAGCAAAATTGGAGCCGTGTTACGTAGAATTGTATCTCAAATATTTTTCATTTCTTCACAGATCAATACAAGAATTCAATCAGGATGAAAAAAAAGGGAATGACAAGGCATCTGGAAATAAACGATTAATTTCTATCAATAGACCTGCTAAAGACCCAAACCATAGAGTGGTTAGCACAGGTGCCGTTGAAAGATATGTTTTTATATCTCGCATTGAAAATCCTCCTTCTTATTTTATTTTCTATTTTTTTTTCTTATTTATTTTCATTCTTATTGTATTGTATATTGTAATACATATTCTTATATAGATCATAGATAACCCGATCTTTTAGTTCAAGATCATTTGTTTTTGCTTGAAATGAAATTAGAATTAGTAATTACTAACTAAAATGCATATGTATAATGACCCAGCAGATTAAATCTTGTCGCCCCCCTAAAAAAAAAAAAATGACAAGAACATTCTCTACCTATATAGATAAGTAGAGCAAAAAATAAAGAAGGATGTGGAAAACAAGACATGGATTTTATACAATGACACTGTACAACAATTTTTAAAAGGGATGTAGCGCAGTTTGGTAGCGCGTTTGTTTTGGGTACAAAATGTCACGGGTTCAAATCCTGTCATCCCTACCTATTCTTTATCGTATGGACAGTTACGAGAGATTCATTGAGTAAGATCGGGAATTTTTGGACATATCATTTGTACATACTATATGTACAAAAGACTCCTCGGGGGTCTTTTATTTTCGTATCTACTTTTATAAGATATAAGAAAGCGCTCTTAGTTCAGTTCGGTAGAACGCGGGTCTCCAAAACCCGATGTCGTAGGTTCAAATCCTACAGAGCGTGATTCCTTTTATGTTATGTCGAATTACAATGAAATAATTTCACAAAACAAAGTAGAATTGTAACTGAAATTTGACCTCCTACAAGGAGGAGGTCAATCAAAAAAAGAGATGTTACTCAATCAAAGGTCCAACTGATCACCGCGCCTGTATTGTAAATATGCAGTTACAAATAATCCTGTTAAAGTAATAGGAATTAGACCTAAGACGATTCCAAATAGAAAAACTTCAATCATTTCGATTTGTTTTAGGGAATAAAAATAGAGGTAAGATCTATACCTAAATATTAATCTGAATTATCCGTGAATCTCAATGATCAGGAATTGGCAATTGACGCAGGAGGGAACCATAGAATACCTGAAATGAAATATTATGAGAGGTTTTTATTTTGATTTTTGTAAATTGTTTATTGAATTTCATTCATTTCAAATAAGTCGTATCTTGTTCAAACCAATAAATAGAGCTGGGGTTATAGTTGAAGCAGCCAGTAAAAAACCAAAATAACTAGTTAGAATAGGCATGAAAGAGCTAAATTAGATATGTTCTTTTACTACATATATGAATAAAACATTTACCTAAGTCTCAATCCAGATACGACGGTAATAAAAACTAATTTAAAGAATTCGTTTAGTTCCAATTGAAAGTTCTTGATTCATCAGTCATTATAGATGGACACTAAAAAAAAAAAGAAAGCCTTGACTTTTTCAAAAGATTTCAAATTATTGAATATTTTCATTTTATTTTATTTATTTATTTGAATTTGATTTCGGACCAACTCGATTCAAAGAAGAGCAACTTATATTACCCTTTTAGGTTCTATATTCTTTCCATATTAAAGAATCCCATCTTTGTTTTGTATTGTAGTTCCATAAGGAAAGAACTCTTAGGGGGATCTAATGTAACAACAGTTGCATCACAAATATGGATTGTTCCGACGATCTATTTTTTTTTTCTTTTCGCAAATATTAAAAATACTAAATATAAAAAAGAAGAAAAGAATACTAAAAAATAGGAAATCTAATTCTAAATATATTAATTCCAATTAACCAATGAAAAATTAAATAGTAAAGAATGAAATAGATAGGGGGATAGT